TAAAAAAAAGAATAAATAAGATGAGATTCGCCCTCCTCCTACATATTTAATTTCTTCTCCTATACAAAAACTAACAAGACCCACTCCATTGGTAATTCCATCAATGACACCTTTATCAAAAAACTCCGTTAGTTCGGTTAATCCTCTTATACCGAGAGTAAAGACCCTAGTATAGAAAATATCTATATAACCGCGATTATATGACCAACTGTATATCTTTTTTTTTACTTTATCAAAAAATTCCTTTTTCGGACTTTCCTTGTAAAAGGAATTTTGTAAATCCAAATTCTGAAAAAAAGAATAAGCGGATCCATAGAAGATATATGCGATGAATAAACCGAAGATAGCTAGACTTACAGAAGAAATTGCATTAGTAATAAATTCATATGAATTTATAGAAGAATTAGAACTTTCCTGGGTAAAGTTTATTGAGGGAGTTAACCACTTTGATAATATGGTTAACCCCGCTATTCCATTATCCGTCGCTCCATTATCAAAAGAGATTCCTATGAATCCAATGAAGAAAGTAAAAAGCAGTAATATAAGAAGAGGAAATAACATAGTATTTCCCGTTTCATGTGGATAGGCAAAAGTTTTTTTAGCCCCAAAGGACGTACTAAAGCATCCTATCCTATTTGTTGTATTACCTTGAATTTTTGGTATATTTTGTGAAAAAAAAGAAACTCCACTCTTTGTTGTTGATAAAACGAAATCCCCATTCACTCCTTTGGGTATCCTTTTTCCCCATAAGGATATGGAATACAAGGGACCCTCTTTAGTGCTACTATAATTTTGAAAATGAACGCGCAAATACCCATCAAATGTAAGTAAATATATCCGAAACATATAAAAGGCAGTTAATCCTGCAGTAAAGGAGGCTATTATTCCAAAAAAGGGCGAATACAACCAACTATTACTAAGGATCTCATCTTTGGACCAAAAGCAAGCAAGAGGTGGAATACCACAAAGAGAAAGTGTACCCCATAAAAAAGTGGATCTTGTAATTGGAATATATTTTCTTAAACCCCCCATAAGAACCATATTCTGACTTTTATCTGGTGAATATCCAACAAGAGGTTCCATTGAATGAATAATGGATCCGGATCCCAAGAACAATAAAGCTTTTGAATAAGCATGAGTGATCAAATGAAATAAAGCAGCTTGATAAGAACCTATACCTAGAGCTAACATCATATAACCCAATTGAGACATTGTAGAATAGGCTAAACTTCTTTTAATATCTCTCTGAGCAAGAGCTAAAGTAGCTCCTAAGAAGAGTGTTATTGTACCTACTAAAGAAATTAAACTCATTATCAAAGGTAGAGATATGAAAAGAGGAAGAAGTCGAGCTAGAAGAAAAATACCCGCAGCAACCATAGTTGCTGCGTGTATAAGAGCCGAAATGGGAGTGGGTCCTTCCATAGCATCGGGTAACCATACGTGAAGAGGGAATTGTGCGGATTTCGCAACTGCACCAAGGAATAATAAAAAAGCACACAAAGTAGTAAGTAAAGAGTTAATTCCATTATTAGGAATCCAGTTATTAGCTATTTTGAACAAATCCCTAAACTCTAAACTACCCGTTATCCAAAAAAAACCTAAAATTCCTAATAATAGACCAAAATCCCCTACACGATTAGTTACAAAAGCTTTTTGACAAGCACTCGCTGCGATTGGTCGTGTAAACCAAAAGCCTATCAATAAATAGGAACACATTCCTACGAGTTCCCAAAAAAAATAAATTTGTATCAAATTGGAGCTAGTAACCAATCCCAGCATGGAAGTATTGAAAAAACTTATATAAACAAAAAATCTCAAATACCCTTCATCGTGAGACATATAACCGTCACTATAAATAAGAACCAGGATTCCTACAGTAGTAATTAGTATTAACATAATAGAAGTAAGCGGGTCAATCAAGTATCCAAATTCTAAAGAAAAATCATTATTCACGGTCCAAGACCATAGATATTGATAGATAGAACTTCCATTTATTTGTTGAATAGACAGTTGAACTGAGAATACCATAGCTATACTTAAGAGTAAAACACTAGGAAAAGCCCATATGCGACGAAGATTTTTTGTTGCTGTCGGAATAAAAAAAAGGCCAAATCCCATTGACATAATAACTGGAAGTGGGAGAAGAGGGATTACCCATGCATATTGATATGTATGTTCCATAAGAAAAGAAGTTGAAATTTTTACTTGAAATTTTTACTTTAATTTTTCTATAAAATAAAATTGTTTCCGATTCACCAAACCAATTCTTATCTCTTTCTGAAGGAATAAATAAAAAGAATAAGAAAAAAAACTGGAATTCTTAATTTTTCCAAAATTTATTTCATTGAGATAATCAAAAATTAAGAATGGGTTGAATTGGTTAAATTCAAAAAGTTAATCAAATAAGTTCGTTACCTAGTTATTACCTAAATAAGGATATTTATTAAAATTAAAATAAAAAAAAAGTGGAATCTTTTTACTTTCTATTCATTTTTAGATTTCTTTAAAACAAAGATGAAGCAGCTGTCTTGTTTCGTAACTGATTGATTGAATTCCAATGAAAAGAAAACCCATGTTTATAAAAAATTCTCAAATAGTTCTTACTTAAATATAGAACTCAAATCCTAATGACTAGAATTACCTAAGTTTTAGAATGTCTTGTTTAAGAGACTCAGTATTTTTTTGTTTTGATGGGTATTCCATTATGGAATACCATTCTGAACTTAATTAACTATTTGGATTTTCCCTTCTTTTTATCCACCGGTCTTATACAGGGGATACGCTTCCGTACCGTATATCTATATATGGAGTATACTTGATATATAAATATCTATAAATAGATTTAAAGGGGAAACCTTTCTATATATTCTATATTATTAGAACAAAGTATAAAATATATACGGAAAAAAATTTAAAAAATTCTTGTCTTATCCGCATTAGACAAAATTAAGTAAAAAATAATTCAGAATTTCAGTATCTTTCAGTATCTAAGTATAAATACTAAGAAAAAGAAGAAAGAAGGATTGATTTGCCGGAATAGATGTCTTTCACATACAACTAGAAAAAACTAATTTCCTTTTTGAATGGCAGTTCCAAAAAAACGTACTTCAATGTCAAAAAAGCGTATTCGTAAAAATATTTGGAAGAAAAAAACTTATTTTTCCATAGTACACTCTTATTCTTTAGCAAAATCAAGATCATTTTCCAGCGGGAATGAACATCCAAAACCGAAGGGTTTTTCGGGGCAACAACAACAAACAAACAAATAATAAGGTTTTGGAATAATCTAAATTGACCTATCAAAAAATTATTCCAATTACTTAAATATGAATAATTTGGATTAATTAATTAATGTACTTTTATGTGTCGAATTACTCGGTACAATATTCTTAGAACAAATCCCTTTGATATATAGAATCAAAATTTTGGTATACTGTGTGCTAAGTATTCTTTTCCTATCAATGATCAATGAATTTTTCATAATAGAATTCTCATATTTTCATAATAAAATATGAGAATATGAGAATTCTATTATGAAAAGTGGAGTATTCTTGCAATAGGACTTACCACTTCCATTTTCTCAAAAATCATTGGTTTAAGGTTAGTAAAGTAAATCCTATTAATACGAGCATAAAGACTTTCATTCTATAAATTTTTCCTTTTATTGAAAGAATTTTCAAAATTTAAGGGAGAAACTAATTAGAAAAAAAGTAGTTCCAACTCTTTCAAGGAGCCTTTCTATTAGGCACAGCAAGAGTTTATTGTAAAAAAAATCGCAACGATACTACCAAACGAAGTCTATTTTAATGAAGACTCTAATGTTCCTAAATTTTATAGACTTTCCCAATCTCGACGATTCGCGAGATAATAGCTATTATTCTTTTAAGTTATCCATTATTTGAAGTTAGCCGCCATGGTGAAATTGGTAGACACGCTGCTCTTAGGAAGCAGTGCTCAAGCATCTCGGTTCGAATCCGAGTGGCGGCATTCTCGAAAAAGAATACAATAGATTAGAAAATGGATTCAATTCGAAATTTACAATTTTGTAATGGGACCTTCCCCTTATGCTATTTGCAACTTTAGAACATATACTAACTCATATCTCTTTCTCAACCATTTCTATTGTGATTACGATTCATTTGATAACCTTATTAGTTCGTGAACTTGGGGGATTATGTGATTCGTCAGAAAAAGGAATGATAGTTACTTTTTTCTCTATAACAGGATTCCTAGTTTCTCGTTGGGCTTCTTCGGGACATTTTCCATTAAGTAATTTATATGAGTCATTGATCTTCCTTTCATGGGCTCTGTATATTCTTCATACCATTCCTAAGATACAGAACTCTAAAAATGATTTAAGCACAATAACTACGCCAAGTACTATTTTAACGCAAGGCTTTGCCACATCGGGTCTTTTAACTGAAATGCATCAATCCACAATACTAGTACCTGCTCTACAATCTCAGTGGTTAATGATGCATGTCAGTATGATGTTACTAAGCTATGCAACTCTTTTGTGCGGATCCTTATTATCTGCCGCTATTCTAATCATTAGATTTCGAAATAATTTCCATTTCTTTTCTAAAAATAAAAAAAATGTTTTAAATAAAACATTTTTCTTTAGTGATTTTTATGCAAAAAGAAGTGCTTTAAAAAGCACCTCTGTTCCTTCATTTCCGAATTATTACAAATATCAATTAACGGAGCGTTTGGATTCTTGGAGTTATCGTGTCATTAGTCTAGGATTTACCCTTTTAACCATAGGTATTCTTTGTGGAGCAGTATGGGCTAATGAGGCGTGGGGATCCTATTGGAATTGGGATCCTAAGGAAACTTGGGCATTTATTACTTGGACCATATTTGCAATTTATTTACATAGTAGAACAAATCAAAATTGGAAGGGTACAAATTCGGCACTTGTAGCTTCGATAGGATTTCTTATAATTTGGATCTGCTATTTTGGTATCAATCTATTAGGAATAGGTTTACATAGTTATGGTTCGTTTACATTAACACCTAAATGATTACATAAAATAAAACCTTCATGAAATGAACCTTTTTACTTTTTTGTTTTATTTGAGAACCCCTTGAACGCCTTCTCAAAGGGTTCTCAAAAATTCAAGATAGATCTAATTAGACTTTTTACTTTTTTCTGCATTAATAGAGCGGACTAGTAAAAAAACCTATTTAGGATAATAATTGGATAAGAGAGCCTCTACTCTGTCAACGGATAGAGAGAGAACTAAATCTGGATAAATACCAATACCTATTACTGGTAAAAAGATACAGATTAAAATAAAGAGTTCTCGTGGTCCAGAATCCACAAAATTTGCGTTTGGAACATTAAATAGCTTGTATCCATAGAACATCTGGCGTAACATAGATAATAAATAAATAGGGGTTAATATCATTCCAATTGCCATTACAAAAGTAATTAGCATTTTTGGCATTAACAAAAATTTAGGACTAGTAATTAGTCCAAAAAAGACTACTAATTCTGCGACAAAACCACTCATTCCTGGTAAGGCAAGAGAAGCCATTGAAAAGCTACTAAACATAGTAAAAATTTTCGGCATTGGGATAGATATTCCCCCCAGTTCTTCGAGATAAACAAGACGCATTCTATCAGAAGCCGTTCCTGCCAAGAAAAAAAGTGTAGCACCAATAAATCCATGGGATAATATTTGTAAAATAGCTCCATTGAGTCCAATGTTGGTTATGGAACCAATTCCTATAATTATGAAACCCATGTGAGATACAGAGGAATAGGCTATTCTTTTTTTGAAATTTCGTTGACCAAGAGAAGTTGAAGCTGCATAGATTATCTGGATCGCTCCTATTATTACCAACCAGGGCGAAAATAGATAATGAGCATGAGGTAACAATTCCATGTTGATACGAATCAATCCATATGCTCCCATCTTTAATAAGATTCCCGCTAAAAGCATACATGTACTATAATGCGCTTCCCCATGGGTATCTGGTAACCACGTATGTAGGGGTATAATCGGCAATTTGACAGCATAAGCAATAAGGAAGCCAAAATATAAAAGTATTTCCAAGGTTGTCGGGTATGATTGATTAATTAATCTTTCCAAATCTAATCCTGGTTCGTTGGAACCATATAAGCCCATACCCAGAACTCCGATTAAGAAAAAAATGGAACCGCCTGCAGTATACAAAATAAACTTTGTAGCTGAATATAGACGCCTCTTCCCCCCCCACATGGATAAAAGTAAGTAAACAGGAATTAATTCTAACTCCCACATGATAAAAAAAAGTAAAAGGTCTCGCGAAGAAAATAATCCTATTTGACCACTATACATTGCGAGCATCAGGAAATAGAATAATCGCGAATTCCGGGTAACTGGCCAAGCTGCTAAAGTAGCTAAAGTAGTGATAAATCCTGTCAATAAAATGGATCCTACTGAAAGTCCATCGATTCCCAATCTCCAGTGGAAATCGAGTATATCTATCCATTTATAATCCTCCTTTAGTTGGATTAAGGGATCCTCCAGTTGGAAATGATAACAGAATGCATAAGTCATTAGAAGGAATTCTAATAAACAAATAGATATAGTATACCACCTAACGATTTTGTTTCCCCTATGAGGTAAAAAGAAAATTAATGAACCTGCAAATATCGGCAAAACAACAAGTATTGTTAACCAAGGAAAATAACTCATGATAAAGTGATAAAGACAAGATACGTTTTGACCAGAAAAGCCCGTGCTCGATTATTTCGAGCACAGGCTTCTTCGGTAAAGAGGAATCAGACGATTCGAATGAAGTTTTTTGTAACGTATCAATCAATAAGATAGAGCCATGCTACGGGTTGTTTCAGGCCCTAAATAAACGCGGACACTTAAAAAATCTGTCGGGCAGGCGGATTCGCATCTCTTACAACCCACACAATCTTCGGTTCTCGGCGCGGAAGCAATTTGCTTGGCTTTACATCCATCCCAGGGTATCATTTCTAATACATCTGTTGGACAAGCTCGTACACATTGAGTGCATCCTATACATGTATCGTAAATTTTTACGGAATGTGACATTGGATCTATAAATTTTTCTTTTCAACATAAAATTTTTCGATCTGGTAAAAATGAAATTAGTACTATCATGAGTCATATGTATTGTAGACACCAGACGAAGCAATGGTTTATCCAAACTTCAAAAATAATAATCTATTTTTTAATCCGTTTGTGAGAAAGCGTGAAAAAAGCCAAGAGACTTGAATTTTGGACTTCAATAATAAGAATTATACGAATTGTACATACGAATTCGAATTAGCCAATAAATTGGCTATCGTCTTTTCAATATAAATTATTGCAATATTCAAATTGCAATATCAATGAATTACAAAAATTCATTTAAGTGAAAAAGAATACTATGCAATAACCTACTTAAAAAAAATGTATATTCTCAAATAATACTAAGAAAATAGTATTGATTTCTATTCATCTTAATATTCAATATTATTATATATGCGCCTTTGTTTAGAGGATTGTATGTCTAATTATTCAATAAATTAGATTGATTGATACGAGTTGATTTCCTATTACGATGGATGGAAGAAAGAATGGATAGTCCAATAGCGGCCTCAGCAGCCGCAAGGGCTATCACAAAAATTGCGAAAATGTCTCCTTTTAATTGGCGACTATCAAATAGATCAGAAAATGTTACGAGATTTAGATTAATTGAATTCAGTATAAGTTCAAGACATATTAGAGCTCTAACCATGTTTCGGCTTGTGATCAATCCATAGATACCAATCGAAAATAAATAGACACTCAAAAAAAGTACATGCTCAAACATCATTAATTAACTCCTTATCAATCTCGATTCATTTCAATATGAGGACAAGAATTGAACCGATTCAATTAATTACAATAGAACAATTACACAACAAAAGAGAAAAAAAAGAAGGTATTTGTTGGCAGTAGATCGGTTTTACTAAATCAAAATTGTGATTCTTTAGTTATTTATTTTAGATTTCCAATTCTTAGAATTTTTACTATTTTTAAGTTTTCTTATTGCCGAGCCATAGTAATTGCACCTATTAAAGAAACTAAAAGAATTATGGAAATGAGTTCAAACGGAAGATAAAAATCGGTTGCTAAATGAATCCCAATTTGTTGAACATTATTTATGAGACCCTGTTCTACTATTTGGTTTGATCTTGTAGTCCAAAGAATTCCATACCATGACGTATCTGGGATAGTAGTCATTAGTGAAAAAACAATAGTTATACAAACTAGTGAAGTGAATCCATCTCCAATAGTCCAATAATTCTTATCTTTAGACCATTCTGAGCCATTTACGAACATTACAGCGAATATGATCAAGACATTTATGGCTCCCACATAAATAAGAAGTTGTGCCACAGCTACAAAGTAGGAATTTAATAAAAAATAGAATAAGGATATACAAACAAGAACTAATCCCAGCGAAAAGGCAGAATAAATGGGGTTGGTAAGTAATACTACTCCTAGACCCCCTAGTAAAAGAACAAATCCCCCAAATAGCATAAGAATCTCATGTATTGGTCCAGGTAAATCCATTATGGATAAAAAGAAATTAATAGTATAAAATTTTTCATGAACTGACTAAAACTAAAGGATTCAAGGAAGGCAAAAGGGATTAGGATATTTTTTTTGTGTATAAGCTGTATAGTTATAAATTATATCACGAAAATCTAGTCTGATTTAAAATACTAAAAAATTTCCAATAAGCAGTAGTTATTCGTTTTTCTTTATAGTTAGTAAAGGATTATTCTTTTTTTATAACAAAAAGAAAAGAAAAAATACGAGTTTAGTAATCAGTAATCGTTCTTGAATTCGAAGATTTATCTTCGTCTATTTTACTTTTAGTCGAATTTCTAATTGTTTGAATTGTGTAATCTTCCATTATGGAGATCGGTAATCGACTTAAAGCAATTTGATTGTAATTCAATTCATGACGATCATAAGTAGAAAGTTCATACTCTTCAGTCATTGATAAACAGCTTGTCGGACAGTACTCAACACAATTGCCACAAAATATACAAACTCCGAAATCAATACTATAATTAAGCAATTGTTTCCTTTTAATATCCTTTTCAAATCTCCAATCTACAACGGGTAGATCTATCGGACATACGCGAACACATACTTCACAAGCAATACATTTATCAAATTCAAAGTGGATTCGCCCCCGGAAACGCTCTGGTGTAATTGATTTTTCGTAAGGGTAGTGAATCGTTATAGGTAAACGATTTGTGTGGGATAAGGTAGTTATGAAACTTTGACCAATGTACCTTGTAGCACGTATTGTTTGTTGACCATAACTCATGAACCCAGTTACCATAGGGAACATATTCATTCTAAATATCTATGAAAAAGATATGTTTCTTTCTCTTGTTTGAGAGAGCTTTTGTGTTGAAAATATTCTTACTGTTATTGTATTATCTTATTTATAGTGAAACAAGTTGGGAAGAGGTTGTTAATAAGAGATTGCCCAGGGAAATAGGTAAAAGAAATTTCCAGCCAAGATTTAATAACTGATCCATTCTCATCCTGGGTAAAGTCCATCTTATTGTGATAGAAATGAAGAGAAATAAATAAGCTTTAGTTAATGTAATAAAGATACCCATTGTCATTTCCAAAATTCCAACTGCGTTATTCATTTGGAAAAAATCAAAAAAGGATATATAGGGAATAGAGAAATTCCACCCGCCTAAGTAGAGAACTGTTACAAATAAAGAGGAAACTAATAAATTGAGGTAAGAAACAAGATAAAATAAACCATATTTTATACCGGAATATTCGGTTTGATAACCTGCTACTAATTCTTCCTCTGCTTCTGGTAAATCAAAAGGTAATCTTTCACATTCTGCCAAAGAAGAAATTAGAAAAACTAGAAAACCTATAGGCTGACGCCAAATATTCCACCCAAAAAAACCATACTTTGACTGTGCTTCAACTATATCAACTGTACTTGAACTGTTAGATAATCATAGTCGACGATAACATCACAGTTCCCACCGCTATTCCAAAACCGTACGTGAAACCTTAGCTTCATACGGCTTCTCTATGATCAGAAAAAAGAGAGGACTGTTTCGTTTCGTTATTAGCCCCCGGAGCGTAGATAGAATTAGGTAAAATAAAATAGATTGGAAAGTCCTAAATTAGACCAAAGTAATTCCGTCTGCTAGAATAAGAAAAAGCGCTTCTGAATTGATCTCATCCTTTATAATATAATAAATTTATTTCTTTGTTCAGTAATAACTTAATCTTGGAATAAAACACTTGTTATAGGAATTAAATTAATAAATGAAAAGATTTGGGTATTAGTTCATAAGGAATTCTCTATGAATATGGATAGAGGAAAGAAATAATTCAAATTTTTTTGTATTGCACTCCACATCTTTTGTCCTACTCTTCTTTCCCTGGGTAGGGGGTATTTAAAAAGAAAAAAAGGGGTAAAGGGTTAATTCGTTCTTTATAGCCATTTCCTTAACAAGTGAATGGGAACATACTCTGGATCGGAATCCGAAGAAAGTACTACTTGATAATTTCCACTAATTTCAAGTCCTTATTATGATTCCTTTTATGGGGAAAAATCTCTAATATCTTAGATTCCCCATTCCTAATCCTTTATGTACTTTAGTGTTCCTAACCCTTCACTAACTTTTGATGGATTCTTCTTATGATTATAAGTTATAGTAATAACTAGGAATATTCTAGTAATGGAATTCCATATCGCGAATCCTTTATTCTTGCCCGCTTCAAGATATGATGACTAATTAAAAAATATCAACCTTGGGATAAAGAGTTTACACTGCTTATGTTTACTTCAACTTTTTTCTTGTACGTAGGAAATGAGATTTTTTCTTTTTACTACAAATTTATAAGCTGTTTTGTTTCACTCATATAGCTATCTAGTTTAACTTACCAACCCGAATACAGAATAAGAAAAGGAAGATAAATAGTTAATGGATTTTATAGGAAAAAGATCCTATTTTAACGAATCACACGTAGAGATATTGCTAGAACACAAAAAGTTAATGGTATTTCATAACTAATGGATTGAGCAGCAGCTCGTAGACCGCCTGAAAAAGAATATTTATTATTTGAGCTATATCCTGCCATAAGAAGACCAATAGGGGCAATACTTGAAATGGCAATCCATAAAAAAACACCAATACTAAGATCGGCTAAAACAAAATGATATCCCAAAGGGATAACTAAAAAACTTAATAAAATTGATATGACTGCTATAGAGGGTCCAATGCTAAATAAAGGAATATCTCCTCGGGATGGTAGGATATCCTCTTTTAAAAGTAGCTTAGTCCCATCTGCTATAGCTTGAAGCAGTCCCAAGGGGCCCGCATATTCAGGACCAATACGTTGTTGTATCGACGCAGATATTTCTCTTTCTAACCACACAATTACGAGTACCTCTATTGTGATTCCCAAAAGGAGGGTCAAAATGGGTAGAATCGATATGAGTCCATAGACTTCTTTTAATAATTCCGATTTCGAAAAAGAATTGATAGTTTCTACTTCTACCCTATCTATTATCATTTCAACGATCAACTTCTCCCATAATGATATCTATACTACCTAATATCGTCATGATATCAGCCAATTTCATTTTTTTAACTAGTTGAGGAAGAATTTGCAAATTAATAAAACCGGGTGGACGAATTTTCCATCTCCAGGGGAAAAGGCTATCATCTCCTACTAGATAAATTCCTAATTCACCTTTGGGGGCTTCCACTCTTACATAAAGCTCTTGCTTTGACAATTCAAAATTGGGTGAAGGTTTTTTACCAAGAAATCTATATTCAAAATCATTCCATTCGGAATTCTTTGCTTTCTTAAAGCGTCGAACTTCTAAATTCTCATAAGGGCCTCCAGGAATTTTTTCTACCGCTTGTTGGATTATTTTAATGGATTCCCTCATTTCACTGACTCGTACTAAATAACGAGCTAACGAATCCCCTTCTTTTTGCCATTGGACTTTCCAATCAAATTGGTTGTAAGATTCATAAGGATCCACTTTACGAAGATCCCATTGTATTCCAGAAGCTCGTAACATCGGTCCCGATAAGCCCCAATTTACTGCTTCTTCTCCACTAATAAAACCTACTCCCTCAACTCGCTCTAAAAAAATGGGATTCTGTGTAATAAGTTGTTGATATTCAACAACTCCGCGTAAAAAATAATCACAGAAATCTAAACATTTATCGATCCATCCATAAGGTAGATCCGCGGCTACTCCTCCGATGCGAAAGTAATTGTGCATCATTCGCATACCTGTAGCAGCTTCAAAAAGATCGTATATTAACTCTCTCTCTCTAAAAATATAGAAAAAAGGGGTCTGTGCGCCGAGATCCGCCATAAAAGGCCCAAGCCATAACAAGTGAGAAGCTATACGGCTCAACTCTAACATAATTACCCTAATATAGCTGGCTCTTTGGGGTATTTGAATATTCTCCAAGAATTCTGGTGCAT